CACGAAATCGGCCCAGGTCGGCTTACTGATGGGATGCCCTAATGCATTACAAAACCGTGCCTTAGTCAATGATCGAATCAGATGAATAATTGGAACGGTTGTATCGACCTTCTTCATAGTATTATCTATTATAAATGAATTTTCTAGCATTTGACTCCGTACCACTAAAAGATTTAATCGCACACTGGAAAGATAGCCCAGAAAGTTGATAGAGTGCTTGTCTAAGTGGTTTATATGAGCCCTTCCTGGTTCAGACCACACGCGAAAATGCCATTGCCATAAATTGACAAGGTAATATTTCCATTTATTCATCAGAAGAGGCATATCTTTTGAAGCCAGAATGGATTTTCCTTGATATCTAACATAATGCATAAAAGGATCCTTGAACAACCATAAGATGTCCTGAAAATCATTAGAAAAGACTTCGACAAGATATTCGACTTTTCTATAGAAATATATTCGCTCAACGAGAACTCCAGAGGATGTTGATCGTAAATGAGAAGATTGGTTACAGAGAAAAAAGAAGACGGATTCATATTCATATACATGAGAATTATATAGAAACAATAAGAATCTTGGATTCCTTTTTGAAAAAATGGAAATGGAGTTCTTTGGAATAATAAGACTATTCCAATTAAAATGCTCGTGGAGAAAGAACCGTAATAAATGTAAAGAGGAGGCATCTTTTACCCAGTAGCGAAGGGGTTGAACCAAGATTTCGGGGCGAATGGGGTGGGGTATTAGTACATCTAACACATAATTTAAATGTGAGAATTTGTCCTCGAAAAAAGGAAATATTGAATGAATTGATTGTAAATTATAAGATTTTTCTATTTCTTTCCCTTCTAAAGAAGCTACTAATCCTAGGGAAAATGGAATTTCCACAATGACTGCAAATACCTCTGATAGAATTTGAGAATAAAAATTATAGTTGTGCCCAAAAAATTGATTTTGGTTAGAATCATTAACAAAAATACTCAAATAAATCGGTTGATACATTCGAGTAATTAACCGTTTCACACTTAGTGAACTAGATTTATTGTCATAACCCACATTTTCCAATGAAATCGTCGATCTATTTAAACCATGATCATCAGCAAGTGCATAAATATACTCCCGAAAAAGAAGTGGGTATAGGAAGTCGTGTTGTTGAGATCTATCTAGTTCTAAATATACTTGAAATTCCTCCATTTGAAATTAGATTGAAACCGAAGGTAAGGGATTTATTGGATGATCAAATGATACATAGTGCGATACAGCGAAAACAAAGTATTGTAGTAAAAAAAAGTAGATACCTTGAAAACGAGTCGACTCATCACCGGATTCTCTATCCTCTCATTTTCCATTTAATTGAATCATTTATGAATAATTTAATTGATTTATGTTTGTTATAGTCTAAAAGTTAGAAATCCTTTATTTTTTCAATCCAATCGCTCTTTTGATTTTGGAAAAACTATCTTTATCAATATACTGCTTCTTCTACACATTCATCTTTGACCCATAATAGGGACTAACTAATACTTAGGATTCATTAAATAAATCGATAATACACTCATGGGAAACCCTTTCCCCGCGTTAGGAACTAATATCTTTTTAACGTTTAATTAGATCGGGTAATCATTCAAATTAAGAACAGAAGCTCGTTCCTTTTTGTTTCCCGATAATTGGAACCCTAGGGCTCTATCCATTTATTCATTCGACCCAACTTTGAATTAAATTTCCTTTGTTCCGCGCCAAGAATTAAAACTTGATTTTGTATCGATTGAATAAGAATAAAATATTCTCCAAATTCTCGATTGATACGACATGCTGTTTTTTCCATTCATTCCTTTCAGGATCAGTCGTGGTCTTACAAACTCTCCCCAAGATCTGGACGAATCCTTTGCTTCATCGAAATGTGTAAAAGATGCTAGCCGTACTTAAAAGCCGAGTACTCTACCGTTGAGTTAGCAACCCGAATAATTCGAATGGGTAGATACAATCGGAATAAAAAAAGAAAAGCGATTGAATTGCACAACGGAATCAAAATAGTAAACTAGCAACAAAATTAATAAAAAAATTTATAATCGATTCTGAACATAAAAAAAACCTATGGAACGGAGATAAATAGCTCCAGTTATCCACGATCGAATTATATTTGTTCGATACACTCTTGTCAATATGACGGTGAATGTTGAATATGAAGGTTGAGAAAATAATACAAAAAATACAATGGCGAAAACAAAAAAAGTTAATTCTTTATAAAATTAAATAGAAAATGAAATACAAAAAAATATATAAAGAATTAGATAAAAAAAATTAGTAATACTTGATATAAATACTTGAAAAAAAAAAGTACTTGTGCTGAAATTTCATTCCATAGATAATAAACATAGATACAAATACATAGAAAGGAAGTCTAGTTAAAAGAATAAATTCCGAAAAAACTAGGAAGAAATCTTGGGTTTATTCAATCAATGAATATTAAGTAAAATAAACAAGCTTAATCCCTCGTCAGGTTTCAGGTAATTCCATTTTTTCTATTTACAGATCCAATTAATTCATTGTATTTCCTTTTCCTTTATCTTTTTTATATGCATCTTATATCAATTTATATCAATCAAATTCTAGCAAGAGAATCAATTTTTGTCCTTATACTTATAGAATATGATATTCTATGGTAGAAATTCTAAATCGAAATAATAAATAGGTATGAATAGAACAAAAAAAAGGGGGGGGGTAGGAAAGAAAAAATTATCCAAAACTATATAGGACTCATCCACACCCTTTTTTTGTGTTCTATGCCTTAATTGAATTTCGTGTGATTAAGACTAAGTTCTGTAAAAACCCCTGCCTTCTTTGAAATATCCTGAACGGTTTCTGTAGGTTGAGCGCCCTTGTCAAGGAAATATAGAATCGCAGGAACATTTAAATGGGTTTGATTATTTATCGGATCATAAAAACCCACTTTCCGAAGATCTCTTCCTTCTCTTCGGGATCGAACATCAATTGCAACGATTCGATAAACGGCTCATTGGGATAGATATAGATGAACAATACCCCCCCTAGAAACGTATAAGAAGTTTTCTCCTCGTACGGCTCGAGAAAAAATGATTAGAAGTTCTGTCTCCGTAGAGAATTAGAATGTCAAATAGATCTAGAAAATAACCAAATCAATTAGAAATTTAAGTCCTTCTTTCTTTTTCTTTTTTAAAATTTAAAAATGAAAAAGAAAGCATTCGTACTCTCATAACTCAAGTTGGATAACTTTCGAACAGCCCAAAAGCAAAATCCGTAGGCATTTGCTTTTTTGAGTGGTCTCGAACCCCCTTTTTTGTCTCGTTTCGAATCTATTTTTGGATTCTTGATTCTGACTAATTGTTGAGACAATTGAAAATGGTATTTCCTTGTTCCAGGATCCGTTATCTTTGCCTTGAATCATTGGGTTTAGACATTACTTCGGTGATCTTTAATGTTTTAAAAATGGCAGCAACACACCCCTTTTTTTGATTTCTTTCTATCAAAGAATCATATGAACAATTGATTCCTGCATGATACACTTTTGATCGAAAGAGTTTTCCCAATTCCAACAAATTTTCCTTTTTCTTTTGGATTTAAAAATTGCTTGAATCAGATCCTTTCGATTTCTATATCGAAAATTGACTTACGAAGTTTTTTCCAACTTATTGATTGATATTAACCCTAGATCCTTGCCCCTGAGAAATGAATAAATACTTTCTACTCGAGCTCCATCATGTACTATTTACATTATAACCCAACAAAAAATGAGGATTCTAATAGAACAGAACAAAGGATGTCGAGCCAAGAGCCCATTCATATAAAATCGAAAACAGTGGATGTAAAAAAATCCATAGCGGATCATGTCCTTCAAGTCGCACGTTGCTTTCTACCACATCGTTTCAAACGAAGTTTTACCATAACATTTCTATAGTTTGGAACCGGTATGTAATTGATTCAATTATGGAATCATGAATAGTCATTGCTTCGGCCGATACACAGTCTTTTTTCTTTTTTTTCCGTCTATATTAAGTGAATAGTTAATTTATGAAGAAGAGGCCTCAGTAAGAATTCAAATTAACCCTCTATTTTATTGTATGAATGCAATATTTATTTATTTATAAATAAGACGACTAAAAAATCAGTTAAATTTTTTTTGAATCCCCGTTGCATCTTCAAATGATTCGATAGAATCGATTCAACAATCTTACACTTCTTCGAGTACCAAGGACCAATAAGAAACATTAAAACTATTTAATTGAAAAAATTTCCTCCCTCGGCATGACCATTTGCATTTGACTAAAGTTTTACTGTTTTACGAAGGATTGTATTTGATTATCATAAGAGAGAGAAATCCATATTCGACTTGAACGGAATCGGAACCATCAATGATTTAAAACAGATAGATAGATCGAAAAGAAAATTTCTTTTTTTTTTTCGTAGATTGGATACAAAAGAATAACGAAAGGAAATATTTAGGTTGTTATTCTTTCATCCTGAATCCTGAAAGATCAAATCAGAATTGCAAAAAATCGGCGATTTCCATATCTATCAGATTAGACTGAACAATTTTCATTGGAAATAATTATGTATATTGTATGTTAAATATTTAACAGTAAGGTAAGGGCTCGCAAATCTTTTTCAAAAAAAAAGGCGAAAGAACGTTATCACTGAAATAGAAAAATAGCAATCCATGCGTATAAGCATTTCCTCAATTTATGCGTAGTTTCTTTGGCTTGGGCTTGAAATTCAAAAATCTTGAATCTTTCCCAAAAATGCAAATATGAAAATCAAATATGAAAATCAAATATGAAAATCAAATATGAAAATAAAGTAAATAGGATGTATGAATCACCCCCATCTAAATTGCTTTTCCAGTGATTTACAATTATTCATTAAAACCAAAGACAAAATACCTAAAAATGAGGGTCAAAGAAAATCCATTCCGTATGGAACTGGATTATTGGTTAATGAGATTTGGACAGACACAGATATTGAAATCGATATCTTCCATTGCTCCCTAACTCTTATCTACTCCCACGCCCAATTCATTCTGTGGGGATGTAAATAAAAAAAAAAAAAAAAAAGATCCTATTTTACGGGATGCTAGACTATTTTGTATAGATACAAAGCCAAAAGGGTCCAGATTAAGTCATTGTTTCCTTTCCTATTTTTTTTATTTTAACCTAACCTAGTCTTAAGAAACTTAATCCCGAATTCAATAGGAAATATAGAGGCTTTCGGATTTCTATTTCCAATGGATCCTTGAAAATTCAACTAGATATGGGGTGTAAGGCTTTTCTAAGAAACGAACTGAAATATGAAAGTGAAAGGGAGGGGCATACGCTAAAACGCCCCTCCAACTTTTTTGTTAATTCAAACTCTTGTGATCGATGTTCCCATCTTACCTGGATCACAACTGGATTCAGTTACATTTTCGTATTATTTGAATTGAATTCAATTTGTGAAAAAGGATCTGATTCAGAGAATCATTTTGAAAAATTAGAAACAAGAAGTACATTTTATCAAAAATTATACTCTTAAGAAGGTTGATCAAAAAGATCATTTTGATTCTGTCCGCTCTGGGACGGAAGGATTCGAACCTCCGAATACCGGGACCAAAACCCGTTGCCTTACCACTTGGCCACGCCCCATTTCAATTTCGATTCGGTACTAATAAAGACTAATATTGGTATTGGTTGTTCGTCAATTCCAGTCCAAATCCCTAAAATTAGATTATGGTTTAGTGTTAAGATTTGGACACGTGTCGATCGAAAATGAAACCCAATTTCTTGATCATTACATAGAATTCAATTAAGATATTGTATGAAAATAAAATTTCTTCTATTCTCTTGTGAGAAATGAAGGATTTTTATTTTGATTGGTTCGGTTCAAAGAAGTATTTTTTTGTTTACCTTACTTTCTTTTCTTCATTTTTATCTTATATCAATAACATATTAATAACTCAATCAAAATACAATTATCTCCAAGAACAAAATGTTTGTTATGCTTAATATTTTTAGTTTGATCTATATCTGTCTTAATTCTGCCCTTTATTCGAGTAGTTTTTTATTTGCCAAATTGCCCGAGGCCTACGCTTTTTTGAATCCAATTGTAGATGTTATGCCAGTAATACCCGTTCTATTTTTTCTCTTAGCCTTTGTTTGGCAAGCTGCTGTAAGTTTTCGATGAGATCTTTAATACTGTCCTAGAAAAATTCATGATTTATTCGAGTTCGAGAAAAAAAATTCTAACAATTGATAAGATCAGATGAGTCTTACAATATGAACGAACCCTCAATTCAAAAAATGAAATTCTTGGGGAGCCAGGATCAATTTTGACCCCCCCCCGCATTTACTGATTCTGACCTTTTTTCACTGAAAAACCATATTAGAGCCCACCACAAAATCGAAGTCTAATTGTGTTAATTTCTGAAATATTTATAGAAATTCTAAAAAGAACTTAATTTCTTGGTGTCAAAATCAGATATGTAGTATAAAAATAGAGAATCTATTTTTTCCCCAAAAAAATGATTTGGAGATTGTGTAATGCTTACTCTCAAACTCTTTGTTTACACCGTAGTGATATTCTTTGTTTCTCTCTTCATCTTCGGATTCCTATCTAATGATCCAGGACGTAATCCCGGACGCGAAGAATAAAAAATAAGAAGTTTTTCCTTGCTTTATTCTTATAAATGTTCTTAGGATTTTATCTATTCCGCAGTTTTTATTATTACAAAAAAGCAAAAATGTTCGCTAAATTCGAATTTGAAAGATACCAAGCCATCGACGGAAACGGAAAGAGAGGGATTCGAACCCTCGGTACGAATAACTCGTACACCGGATTAGCAATCCGACGCTTTAAGCCACTCAGCCATCTCTCCTAATTGAAAAAAAAAAAGAATTACTATATTACATTACAAAAGTTACATTACAAAAAAAATAATGCTTGAAAAAAAACCCTCTTTACTTTATTTTCGATCTTTACTTTCTATATTACTATATTATTTTAGTATATTATTTGACTTTCTCTATTATATAAATTTTTAGTATATAAATAAATTGATTATATAATATCAATCAATTTATTATATAACTTATAGAAAATAGAGTTTATAGGATTGATTTTTTTTTTTTCGTTTGTATTCTATTATAGAAATAGATACAACTTTTATCAGCAATTCGATTTCTATAAAATTAAAATAAAGAAAGGATTCGAACGAGATATCTCGAATCGAAATAGAAAAAAAAAGAAAGAAAAGAATATCTCTTTAATTTCATTCAACAGGGCCTTTTTTGATTTCCACTTCCACGGCCTGGCCTGGTCAGTACCCAGCCGGGCCCTTTTTTTGTTCCAATGAACCACACCGCCGAACCATAGAAAAAAAATGATTTATTTGTATTTGATTTGAAACCAAAAAATGAAATCCTTGTTATTGTATTCAAACAACAATAAAAAGAAGGACTATTTCCAGTTCTTAATTATTAAATTTAATTATTTAAA